TTTCCACAAAGTGGTGACGAAACGGATAACTTGTACAAATCTTTCCATTTTCCAAGTCGATCCGATCTATTCGTTCGTAGAGCTATTTACTCGATCGCAGACATTTCTGGAACACCTCTAACAGAGGGAGAAATAGTCAATTTGGAAAGAACTTATTGTCAACCTCTTTCAGATATGAATCTATCTGATTCAGAAGGGAAGAACTTGTATCAGTCTCTCAATTTCAATTCAAACATGGGTTTGATTCACAATCTATGTTCTGAGAAATATTTACCACCCAAAAGGGGGAACAAAGAGAGTCGTTGGCTAAAGAAAAAATGCGCTCAGCAAAAGCGGATAGATAGAACCTTTCAACGAGATAGTGCTTTTTCAACTCGCTCAAAATGGAATCTCTTCCAAACATATCTGCCATGGGCCTTTACTTCCCAAGGGTACAGATATCTAAAGCCTCTATTTTTACAAATTTGTTCAGACCTATTGTGGAGACTAAAGAGCAAAAACAAGTTTGTATCCATTTTTATGGATAGTGTATCCATTTTTATTGATATTATTAGTGATATTAGTGAGGTAGCAGTTACAAAAGGGCGAATTAAACAGATTCCATTTTGTCTTACAAAATGGAAGAGGCAATATACTCTGATAAGGAAGATTCAGAGGAAGATAAGTAAGATTCAGAGGAAGATAAGTACGATTCAGAGGAAGTGTTGGCATAAGTTTGTTCTGTCCCATGGCCTGATTCCTCCAAAAAATAAGCCACCATTGAGATCGACACAGCTGAGATCGGAAAATCTTCGGGAGTTCCTCTCTGCAATCTTTTTCCTTCTTCTTGTGGCTGGAAGTCTCGTTGTGGTACATCTTTACGTTGTTTTCTCGATCGCTAGTGAGTTACAGACAGAGTTCAAAACGGTCAAATCTTTGATAATGGAATCATCTATGCTTGAGATTGAGGTGGGAAAACTTCTGGATAGGTATCCTCTATCTGAATCGAATTCTTTCGGGTTGTTCAGGTTAACTAATCTCTTTCTAGGTGCTCTGCAAAAGATGTTCTTGCGTAATGCTGATGGAATACGCTTTAATAAGAAGAAAAATTGGAAGAAAAAGCTCGTCGAGATCATCGATCTCATAAGTATGCCCTTCGATCCACTCGCTTTTTCGATAAATACGAGATATTTAAGTCATACAAGTAAAGAGATCTATTCAGTGCTAAGAAAAAGGAGCGGGTATTGGATTGATGAAACGATAGAAGACTGGGCCGCAAACAGTGATTGGGTTGAGGATGAAGAAAGAGAAGTCTTGATTCAGTTCTCCACCTTAACGCCAGAAAAAAGGATTGATCGAATTTTATGGAGTCTGACTCAGAGTGATCATTTCTCAAAGAATGACTTTGATTCTCCAATGATGGAACAACCGGGAGAAATTTACTTAGGAAACTTAATTGACCTTCATAACAAGGATCTACTAAATTATGAGTTCGATACATCCTCTTTAGCAGAAAGACGGCTATTCCTTGCTCATTATCAGACAATCACTTATGCACAAACCCCGTCTGGGGCTAATAGTGTTCATGTCCCATCTGATCTACAACCCTTTTCGCTCCGCTTAGCTGTAACCCCCTCTCGGGGTATTTTAGTGATAGGTTCTATAGGAATTGGACGATCCTATTTGGTCAAATACCTAACGAAAAACTCCTATCTTCCTTTCATTACGATATTTCTGGACAAGTTCCGGGATACAGTTTTTCGTTTTGCTGATGATGATGACAGTGATGCCAGTGATGATGAGATCGAGATTTTTATTGATGCTCGTGACCCTATTGAGGCTATTAATCAAGATATTCATGTTTTTGACGATATGGATATTGATTTTGATCCTAGTATCTATAGTTTTGAGGAGAGAGATGCTCATGACGATAAGATTAATATGGAGCTGGAACAGCTAACTAGGATGGATGCGCTAACTGAGGAGATGGACACGGTGTGGCGCGTAGCCCAATTTTATATCAGCCTTCAAATCGAATTAACAAAAGCAATCTCTCCTTGCATAATATGGATTCCAAACATTCATGAGCTGCATTTTAGGGATTCGGGTTCCTTCTCCCTCGAGCTATTAGTGAACCTTCTCTCCTGGGATTGTGAAAGATCTTCCACTGGAAATAGTCTTGTTATTGCTTCGACCCATTTTCCCCAATTCGTGGATCCCTCTCTAATAGCTCCGCATAGATTAGATACGTGCATTAAGGTACGAAGGCCTCTTATTCCACAACAACGAAAGCACTTTTTCACTCTTTCATATACTAGGGGATTTCGCTTGGAAAAAAAAGCGTTCCAGGCTAATGGATTCGCGGCCATAACCATGGGTTCCAATGCACAAGATCTTATAGCACTTACCAATGAGGCCCTATCGATTAGTATTTCACATGGGAAATCAATTATAGACGAAAATACAATTAGATTCGCTCGTCATAGACAAACTTGGGATTTGCGAGCCCATGTAATACCGG